CTGTAGGTTGAGCACCTTTTTCAAGCAAGTATAGAATAGCAGGAACATTTAAATCAGTTTGATTCCTTATCGGATCATAAAAACCCAATCTCCGAAGATCTTTTCCTTCTCTTCGGGATCGAACATCAATTGCAACGATTCGATAGACGGCTCGTTGCTTTCTACCACATCGTTTCAAACGAAGTTTTACCATAACATTCCTCGAATTTGCAACCGGTATGGACTTGATTCAATTATGGAATCATGAATAGTCATAGGTTCTATTATTGGTTCGGTTAATGTATAGACAGCACGATCTATACGTTTTCTCTATTTCTATATTTTCTATATTTTTATCTCTATTCTATAATATTCTATATAATATTCTATATTTCTATATAATATTCTATATATATATAGAAATCTAACTATATATAAAGAGTCTAGTATATCAAAAGATTCTATATCAAATAAATTGATATTATTATAGATAATTATTATAGAATAGATAATTATTATAGATTTATTATAGATAGATTTATTATAGATTTATTATAGATTTATTATAGATAATGTAGATAATGAATCTTATAGACTAGATATTTGTAGTAAAGATTTTTCTGAAGAAATCTTAGCAAGATCCCATCGGGAACATAATCATAACATAATCATAATATGAATAATTTAGATTCTCATTTCAATATTTATATTTCGAACTATTGAATGAATTTTCATTGTTTACTTTCAATTTAAAATTCTTGAATTTATTCCCGGAGTCATTACCTTTTCGTTCGACAATCTAATCTTACTCTAAAGTAAAAAGTAAATAAAACGAATAAATCACCACAGCCTTAATTTAATTTATAATTTAAATAGAATTAATTTAGAATTTAAATATAATTTAATTATAGTATCTTTAATATACTATGATAGTATATAGTATACTAGAATATTTATAGTATTATATATATTATATTATTCCATTTTATATTTTGTGTTTTTAATTGTATTTTATTAGTTAGTATTTATATTTATAGTATAGATATTTTATATAGTATAGATATTTTATTAGTTAGTATTTATATTTATAGTATAGATTATAGATTTAGAAATAGCCAACTCGGAACCGAAATACTTCAAAATAAGATTCAAAGAAAAGACATCGGTTACTTGTTTCTTTGTTAATCAGATTCGGACATTGAATTAGGACTAACCTCCTTAGGTTAATTGGTTAGAATCCAAGAATCCCGCAAAAAACAAAAAAAAAATTCATTACGCCACCTCATTTACGGGATAGAGAAAATGAGATGAGGAATAGATATTCTTTCATATCTCGATTCCTCCTTTATTCACTTTTGAAAAAAAAAAAAAAAGATTTGTCGAAGATCAAAAGTAGAAACAAGAATCACACTCTGTCTAACATTCAATTTTAATTTGAAACAGACCTTAAAGATTCAAGTTAAAACAAAAAATGGAGTCTCATAGATTTCATAGAATAAAGAAAAAAAAAAATGCTCTGGGACGGAAGGATTCGAACCTCCGAATGGCGGGACCAAAACCCGATGCCTTACCACTTGGCGACGCCCCATTTCGATTTCTATTCGACACTTATAAAAATTTATGTAAGTATTGGTTGTTTGTCAACTCGATTTCAAATATCTATAGAATCAATTCTATTGTTACTAGGCTTTTAAGCTGCGTAGTTTGATCTGTGTAGATATTAAATCCAATTGAATTTATTGATCATTACATAGAATTCAATTAAGATATTGTATGAAAGTATGATTTTTGCAATTCTCTTTGAGGATTTTTGATTGTGGGGGTTCAAACAAAAAGAGGAAGAAGTCTTTTTTACCTACCGTACTTACTTCCCCTTTCCTTATATGAATAATTCAATCAAAAGGCAATTATCTCCAAGAACAAAAAATGTCTGTTATGTTTAAGATCTTTAGTTTGATCTGTCTTAATTCTGTCCTTTATTCGAATAGTTTTTTCTTCGGCAAATTGCCCGAAGCCTATGCTTTTTTGAGTCCAATCGTAGATTTTATGCCAGTCATACCTGTGCTATTTTTTCTCTTAGCTTTTGTTTGGCAGGCTGCTGTAAGTTTTCGATGAGATCCTTACTAATATATTCTAGAAAATTCATGATTTTACCAATAAAAAAATTCTAAAAAATTTCTAATTAGAAAACTTTAGTAAGATGATATAAGGTTTACAGTTTGAAATCTCGATTCAAACATTGATGAAAAGTATTGGATACTCATACCAACTTACTTCATTTCCTTCTTTTTTGATCCTTTCCCTACTAGGATTAGGGTCCTTACAAGATCTAATTAGGAAAGAATTTTTTTAAATGAAGAACTCTTATTTCAAATGAAATTCTGAAAATTCTTTTCTAGAAAGAACTTCATTTCTTGGTGCCAAACTTGGATATGTGGTAGAAAGATGGATAATCTATTCTCTTTTTTATAAAATAAAAAAATAAAAAAAAAATCTTGGAGATTTGTAATGCTTACTCTCAAACTCTTTGTTTACACAGTAGTGATATTTTTTGTTTCTCTCTTCATCTTTGGGTTCCTATCTAATGATCCGGGGCGTAATCCTGGACGTGAAGAATAAGACTAACTAAAAAGAGTTTTTGTTTTTTTTTTCTTGTGATTTTATCTAGTACACATATTTAACTAACAAACTAACAATAAGAACGAAAGGATTGCGAAAATTGAAAAAAAAAAAGTCATCCGCGAAAATGGAAAGAGAGGGATTCGAACCCTCGGTACGAAAAACCCGTACAACGGATTAGCAATCCGCCGCTTTAGTCCACTCAGCCATCTCTCCAAATTGAAATTGAAAATTCTTATGCTACATTACACATAAACTAAGGAATCTTTTTTCTTCTTTCTCTATTATTTTATTCTAATATATAGATATATGGATTTGTACATATCTATGTACAAATCAGCAATTTCCTTTATCTAAAATCTAAAGGCATAAGGAAGAGCCTGAAAGAGCCACAATAGAAAAAATAAAGAACGCTAAAGGGGCCCTCTTTTCTTTGCCTTGATTCTGTTCGAAAGGCTTCTCTTATTCTCATGGCCTGGTCAATACCCAGCCGGGCCTTTTTTGTTCTAACGGATTTTAAATAAAGATTGATCTGATTTGAAATCAAAAAATATTTGTTATGTTATTCTATTGAATATTATTTGAAGAATATTTTTTGAATATTATTAGAATCGAATCGATTCAAATTGAATTTGACTCTCCCCACGAAAAATGATTTTGTGATGACCCTATACTTGAGTATCACAATTCCCCTGTTCGACAAAAGTTCTATTTGTAGACAATAATTGGATTGTAGCGGGTATAGTTTAGTGGTAAAAGTGTGATTCGTTTTACTACACCCTTTATATAGTTAAAGGATCCTTCGGCTTGGTTCGTATGCCGATCAAAAACTTTATTTCTAAAAAGGATGAAATCCTTTTCCTCTCAATGACCAATTCCGGAGAAAATACGCATTCTCGTGATTTGTATACAAAAGTCGCTTAGACTTTGAAATGAAAATTTAGCTTATGAAATAACGAAACAGAATTCTTAGAATTGGATCAATACTTCCAATTGATTAAGTATGAGTAAGGGATCCATGGCTGAAGATAGAAAGTTGATTTCCTATTTCTAATCGTAACTAAATCTTCAATTTTTTATTTCTATTTGTAGGAAAGAGATTGAAGCAAAATAGCTATGAAACGATGCCTTTGGTTTACTAGAGGCATCAACATATTGTTTTAGCTCGGTAGAAACAAAATACTTTTCCTCAGGATCCTATTAATATAATATTAAATAATATTAAATAAATCGAAATAAAGAACGGAGTAACTAGAAAGATTGTTGTTAGAATCGCCCTTCTTCTAGAGGGATCATCTAGGAAGCTATTTCGTTTTGCCTGTATTAAGACCAAAAGCTGACGTAGATGTTATGGATAGAATTTTTTTCTAATTTTGTTCAGATCATAGATCTTGCAATTTACTCATTTCCATAAAGGAGCCGAATGAAAGCAAAATTTCATGTTCGGTTTTGAATTAGAGATGCTCAAAATACTGAATCGGCGTCGACTATAACCCCTAGCCTTCCAAGCTAACGATGCGGGTTCGATTCCCGCTACCCGCTCTATTATATATCTTAGATTTCATCTAATAAATCTTATTTTTTATTGAATAGATTCTATCAATAGAATAATAAAAATCATGAAGAATCATGAAGAATAAATAATAATAAATATAATAAAATATAATAATAAATATAATAAAATATAAATAAATAATTAAAAAATAATTAAATATTAAATAAATAATTTAAATAAATAAAAATATTAAATAAATAATTTAAATAAAATATTAAATAAATAATTTAAATAAAATATTAAATAAATAATTTAAATAAAATATTAAATAAATAATTTAAATAAAATATTAAATAAATAATTTAAATAAAATATTAAATAAATAATTTAAATAAAATATTAAATAAATAATTTAAATAAAATATTAAATAAATAATTTAAATAAATAAAAATAATAATTTAAATAAATCAAAATATTAAATAAATAATAATAAATAAGAGAATCCCAAAGATACAGAGAATATTTTGATCGAATTGAATAATTGATATAATATACAAATATTCTATCTATTATATATATTATGATATATATATGATATATTTTTTCTATTATATATAGTTATTATATTTCATTATTATAATTCTATTTCAATTGAATAGATTTTCTAATTTTAATTTTTTGTTATTTATTTTTTTATTTATTTTGAATTAAAATTAGAAAAAGTTCAAATTGAAATAAATTCATTTTATTCTAATTAAAAATTCGAACTATCGATTTTTAGATCTTTCGAATTAGAAATATACAATTCAAAAAATCTCACGTATAATCCCAACCCAATTCAGTTTTTTTTTTGTTTTCAAATCAAACAAGAAGTGAAAAAGCAAAAATCTGAAAAAAAAATCAGAA